AATGATGAGCCTGAATAAAGGACTATCGTGATAGGATAAAATATGTAGTACAACCCAAACTACCTTCATTACATCTAACAGAATCAAACTATCACCATCAAGCATCAAAAGCTAACGTGCACCATACACCAAGATGTAACAATTAAATTTCAACATAGAAAAGTAAGCTAAATAAAGCTAATGGGTTCATACCCCATAAATAGAGCATAAACTCTCTTCTCTGATGCCCAGAAACTCAACCAAAATCCTCTTACTAATCACTTTAGTGGGAGGAATATTAGTATCAGTATCCTCCAATTCATGATTAGGAGCATGGATAGGTCTGGAAATCAATCTAATATCATTTATCCCCTTAATATCCAACGTCAAAAACATGTACAATACTGAAGCCTCATTAAAATACTTTATTGTACAAGTTTTAGCCTCAGCAACATTACTCTTCATAGTAGTAATGAAAACTTTGGTAGAAGATTTATTCACATTCGAAAGAAACACATATACATCTATAATCATTTGTACCCCTCTCCTGTTAAAAAGTGGAGCAGCCCCCCTTCACTGATGATTCCCAGGAGTAATAGAGGGATTAAGATGAGAAAATTGTGCACTACTAATAACAGTGCAAAAAGCAGCCCCATTGATGTTACTATCATACCTGATTGAAATCAATGCCTTTACATTAAGAATTATTCTACTATCAACAATTGTAGGATCAATCGGAGGATTAAATCAAACCTCAATACGAAAGATCTTAACATATTCATCTATTAACCACACAGGATGAATATTAATTGCCCTAACCACAAGTGAAAATTTATGAATAATATACTTCATAATCTACTCTATACTAGCGTTAACTGTAGTATCAGCCATCAAGTTATCAGGAACATCTTTTATCAACCAAACCCTATTAACACATAAAGAAACCACACTAATAAAATTCATAATATTTACATCGCTACTCTCCTTAGGAGGACTCCCTCCATTTCTTGGGTTTCTACCTAAATGGATTATCATTCAAGCTATAATTACAAACAATATAGCCCCATTAGCAACAATTGTAGTAGTAACCTCACTAATTACATTATACTACTACTTAAAAATCTCCTACTCAAGATTCATAATTTTGAATATAGAACCAAAATGAAACTTAAAATTCCACAAAAATGAAACAACAAAAAACATTACAGCAGTAATTCTATCCTCAATCTCCCTGACAGGACTAATGATCTGCACAGTAATCACTAACATTAATTAAATGAAGGCCTTAAGTTAAAAGAAAACTAATAACCTTCAAAGCTATAAATAAAGGGCTTCCTTTAGGCCTTGGTAAGTCTTTAACTCACCCCTACAGAATTGCATTCTGTAATCACATAAATGAATACAAGGCTACAAAAAAAATTATAGTGGAAGAGCAACGTAAATACTCCTAAATAGATTTACAGCCTATCGCCTACTTATTAATCTCAGCCATCCCACTAATCACCCGATGGTTCTTCTCAACAAATCACAAAGATATTGGAACTTTATATTTTGTATTTGGAGCTTGATCAGGTATAGTCGGAACTTCTCTAAGAATACTCATTCGAACAGAACTAGGACAACCAGGATCTCTAATTGGAGATGATCAAATCTACAACGTCATTGTCACAGCCCACGCCTTTGTTATAATTTTCTTCATAGTTATACCAATTATAATTGGTGGCTTCGGAAACTGATTAGTACCTCTAATGCTAGGAGCACCAGATATAGCATTCCCTCGAATGAATAACATAAGATTTTGACTACTCCCTCCATCTCTAACTCTGCTACTTACTAGTAGAACGGTAGAAAGCGGTGTAGGAACAGGATGAACTGTTTATCCTCCTCTTGCGAGAGGGATTGCCCATGCCGGAGCATCAGTAGATTTAGCAATCTTCTCATTACACTTAGCAGGTGTCTCATCAATCCTTGGAGCTGTAAATTTCATTACAACAACAATTAATATGAAACCGAAAAATATGAAACCTGAACGAATTCCACTATTCGTATGATCAATTGCCATTACCGCCCTATTACTACTTCTATCCCTACCAGTATTAGCAGGAGCAATTACAATACTATTAACAGATCGCAATCTAAATACATCGTTTTTCGACCCCGCAGGAGGGGGTGACCCAATCTTATATCAACACTTATTTTGATTCTTTGGACACCCTGAAGTTTATATTCTCATTCTACCAGGATTTGGTATAGTCTCCCACATTATTTGCCATGAAAGAGGGAAAAAGGAAGCATTCGGAAACCTAGGAATAATCTTCGCTATACTAGCAATTGGTTTACTAGGGTTTGTAGTATGAGCTCATCACATATTCACTGTAGGAATAGATGTTGATACACGAGCATATTTTACATCAGCGACAATAATCATTGCAGTACCAACAGGAATCAAAATTTTCAGATGACTTGCAACAATATACGGAACCCGAATAACATACAGAGCCGCCTGTTTATGAGCACTAGGATTTGTATTCCTATTCACAATAGGAGGTCTTACAGGAGTAGTCTTAGCAAATTCGTCAATCGACATTGTATTACATGACACTTACTACGTAGTAGCTCACTTCCATTATGTATTATCAATGGGTGCAGTATTTGCAATCATAGGAGGGTTTGTTCAATGATTCCCACTATTTACTGGACTTACTATAAACCCAAAATGATTAAAGGCTCAATTTACCGTTATATTTGTAGGAGTAAATCTAACATTCTTCCCACAACATTTCCTAGGATTAGCTGGTATACCACGACGATACTCAGATTATCCTGACGCATACACTACATGAAATATCATCTCATCAATAGGGTCAACAATCTCATTCGTAAGAGTAATAATATTCTTATTCATCATATGAGAAAGAATTACATCAAACCGACCAATCCTATTCCCTACACATACAAGAAATTCAGTAGAATGACTACAAAACTTCCCACCAGCAGAACATAGATATTCAGAGCTACCAACCATTTCCTTAACTAACTAACATATGCCTCTAACGTGGCAGATAAGTGCATTGGATTTAAGCTCCATAAATAAAGTTAAAACTTTCATTAGAATAATGGCAACATGATTAACCTTAACACTTCAAGACAGTGCATCGCCCGTCATAGAACAATTAATCTTCTTCCATGATCACGCACTAATAATTATATTAATAATTATTACAGCAGTATTTTATACAATAATTAGAATTATCCCAAATAAACAAACCAGACGATTTATATTAGAAGGACAAATAATTGAAACTTTATGAACAATTGCACCTGCAATTATCCTAGTATTCATTGCAATTCCATCCTTACGGCTACTATATCTAATGGACGAAATCCACAACCCAGCAATAACATTAAAAACTGTTGGACACCAATGATATTGAAGCTATGAATATTCAGACTTTACAAAACTAGAATTTGATTCATACATAGTACAACAAGAAGATCAATCAATCGATACATTTCGACTACTAGATACAGATAATCGAGTAGTATTACCAATAAATTCACCAATCCGAATAATTGTAACAGCAGCAGATGTATTGCACTCATGAACAGTACCAAGATTAGGTGTAAAAACAGATGCTACACCAGGACGACTCAACCAAATGAGATTCTCAATTAACCGACCAGGCCTACTATATGGACAATGTTCAGAAATTTGTGGAGCAAACCACAGATTTATGCCAATCGTAATTGAAAGTGTATCAACAAATCAATTTATTAACTGAGTATCAAAAGTAAGAGAATCATCAGATGACTGAAAGCAAGTAATGGTCTCTTAAACCAGCTCATGATATCCTAGCAAATATCTCTGATGATAAAGGATTAGTTAAATTATATAACATCAGAATGTCAAACTGAAATAATCAAAAAGATATCCTTTTATACCTCAAATAATACCTATAGAGTGAACCCTATTATATATTACATTCTTAGCAACATTCCTAATATTTAACATCATAAATTACTTCACCCAATCACCAAATAAACAAGTAAAAACAAAAGAATCCATTAACACCCACAAAATTAATTGAAAGTGATAAGAAACTTATTCTCAATCTTTGATCCAACAACAGAAATCAATAATTTATCATTAAATTGAACAAGAACAACTATTGGACTCCTGTTAATTCCAACAAGAATTTGATTAGTACCATCACGTAACAACATAATAGTAAGCCTTTTAATAAGTAAACTACACCAAGAAATAAAAACAATTTTAAGAAAAGGAAATGAAAATAAAGGAAATTCATTCATCCTAACATCACTATTCTTAATAATCCTAATGAATAACTTCCTAGGACTATTCCCATATATCTTTACCAGAACAAGACACCTAACACTCACATTAACCCTAGCCCTACCAATATGGATAAGATTTATATTATTTGGATGAATTAAGAATACCAATCACATATTTGAACATCTAGTACCGCAAGGCACACCAACTATATTAATACCATTCATAGTAATCATCGAAACAATTAGTAATTTAATTCGACCAGGAACCCTGGCAGTACGATTAACTGCAAACATAATTGCAGGACACCTACTACTAACCCTATTAGGAAACAACGGGCCATCCATAAGACATACATTATTAACTGTACTAATTATCGCACAAATCCTACTTCTAATTTTAGAAGCAGCAGTAGCAATTATCCAATCATATGTATTTGCAATCCTAAGAACACTATATTCTAGAGAAGTAAACTAATGTCAATACACGAAAACCATCCGTTTCACATAGTAAATAAAAGCCCATGACCACTAACAGGAGCCATTGGAGCAATAGTAACCTTAATAGGATTAATCAAATGATTCCATCAATACGACGACAGACTTCTAGGGATTGGAGCAATTATTACCATCTTAACTATAATTCAATGATGACGAGACGTAACCCGAGAAGGGACATATCAAGGTCTACACACGAAACTAGTAACAAAAGGATTACGATGAGGAATAATTCTATTTATTGTATCAGAAGTCCTATTCTTCGTATCATTCTTCTGGGCATTCTTCCACTCAAGACTTTCACCTACAATTGAATTAGGATCAACCTGACCGCCAATAGGAATTCAACCATTTAACCCATTACAAATTCCTCTATTAAATACAGCAATTTTACTTGCATCAGGTGTAACAGTAACATGAGCACATCATGGATTACTAGAAAATAATGCTACCCAAGCAACACAAGGGTTATTCTTCACCGTCCTATTAGGATTATACTTCACCGCACTACAAGCATATGAATACCTTGAAGCACCCTTCACAATTGCAGACTCAGCATATGGATCAACATTCTTTGTAGCAACAGGGTTTCACGGACTACATGTAATTATTGGAACAACATTTTTAACTACATGTCTACTACGACACACAACACTACACTTCTCATCAAACCATCACTTCGGGTTTGAAGCAGCAGCATGATACTGACATTTTGTAGACGTGGTTTGACTATTCTTATACATCTCAATCTACTGATGAGGAAGATAAAATAATATTTATCTAATACAAGAGAAGTATACTTGACTTCCAATCAAGAAATTTGTGAAAACAAGGTAAGTAATAATAACAATTACAACAGCAGCAACAGTAACCCTAATCCTATCAGCAGCCATTATAATTTTAGCAACCCTAATCTCAAAAAAAATTAGTGAAGACCGAGAAAAAAGATCACCTTTCGAATGTGGATTTGATCCTAAAAACTCCGCACGGCTACCTTTCTCATCACGATTCTTCTTGATTGCAGTAATTTTCATAATCTTTGATGTAGAAATTGCCCTACTACTTCCAATACCAATCACCATATTAACATCAAATATAAAATCGTGAATAATTATCAGATCAGTATTCCTACTAATCCTCATTATTGGACTATATCACGAATGGAATCAAGGTTCCCTCGAATGAAGAAATTAAGGGGCTATAGTTAATAATAACATTTGAGTTGCATTCAAAAGGTACTACCTAAGTAGTTAGCCTCGCCCTAAAATAACCAAGCGAGAAGCAATATTGCAATCAGTTTCGACCTGATCTTAGATAAAATACATTTATCCCCGCTTTAGTCTTTAACTGAAACCAAAAAGAGGTATATTATTGTTAATAATAAAATTGAATAAGTAATTCCTGTTAAAGAAGTGACAGAAAAGTGAATGCTGCTAACTTATCACTATAGCGGTTAAAATCCGTTTACACTTCTATATTTATATAGTTTAGAATAAACATTACATTTTCACTGTAAAGACAAAGTATAAACCTTTTATAAATACTCAAAGGTAATAAATACCTCATCGACATCTTCAGTGTCGCGCTCTAAAAATAAGCTATTCAAGTAAATCTTAAGAACAAACAACAAAATAACAACTCACATAACAAAAAACCCTAAAAACACCTTTAAATTATTATATTGAAATCATTGATTAACCTTACCTAAACTAAAAAGAACCCAATATAAACCCTGACCGCCAAAAAATTCCATCCAACCAGAATCAAAAACCCTTGTTGCCCTATAACCAATATCCAAAGGACTAAAAGAAACACCATAAGTAGAAAAAAAAGGCATAAATCACATCGAACCAGAAAATGAAGAAATATTATATAAATATATAGAAAATAGTTTGTCACCAAAAACAAACCCAGCAATCTCATAACCCAATCAACCACCTAAAAACACTACAAACAAAGTAAGAAACCTCAAATAATAAGGTAAACAAATCACAGAAGGAGTGGGGCAAATCAATCACATAAGAGAACCCCCGCCAAAAATAGATATAATCAACAACCCAACTATACCAACCATTATATTATAATTGGTCTCAACCATAGAATAAGAAGGAATAAAATTAAAATCACCACACAAAACAAAATAAAATAAACGAAAAGAATAACAAACTGTCAACCCCGTAGATACAAACAACAAAAAGAAACCAAATATATTTACATATCTCATAGAAAACATCTCCAAAATAAAATCCTTAGAGTAAAATCCAGCCAAAAAAGGTATACCACAAAGAGCAAAATTAGAAACTATTAAACTAGAAGAAGTAAAAGGCATATAAATAGATAAACCACCCATAAAACGAATATCCTGAGAATCCCCTATAGAATGAATAACACCCCCAGCACACATAAACAATAAAGCCTTAAACAATGCATGAGTCAACAAATGAAAAAAGGCCAAACTAGAAAGACCAATAGAAATAGTCATAATTATAAGACCTAACTGTCTAAGAGTGGATAAAGCAATAATCCTCCTCAAATCAAACTCAAAATTAGCCCCAAGACCTGCCATAAACATTGTCAACCCTGAAATTAATAACAAAAAAATATTCAACCAATAACTAAAAGAAGGACTAAAACGGATAAGAAGATAAACCCCCGCAGTAACCAAAGTAGAAGAATGTACCAAAGCAGATACAGGGGTAGGAGCAGCCATGGCTGCCGGCAATCAAGAAGAAAAAGGAATTTGAGCACTCCTAGTTATAGCAGCCAAAACAACAAGAAAAGAAATCAACTCCATCTCAAAAGAACTTGATAAAAACTCCAAATAATAAATAAAACTCCAACTACCAAAATTAATTATCCAAGCAATAACTATCAACAAGGCAACATCACCAATCCGATTAGACAAAACAGTTAATATACCAGCAGAGTAAGACCTTACATTCTGGTAATAAATTACCAACAAATAAGAAACCAAACCCAAACCATCCCAACCTAACAAAATACTAATCACATTAGGACTAATAATTAAAAACATTATAGAAATAACAAACATCAAAACCAATAAAATAAAACGAACAATATTCAAATCACCAAATATATAATCATCTCTATAAAGAATAACCAAAGAAGAAATAATAAAAACAAACCCTATAAATAATAAAGACATTCAATCAAACAAGAAAGTTATAATAATAGATCTACTATTTAACGTAATAATATTCCAATCAATAAAATAAACCAAATCATTTATAATAAAATATGATCCTAATACACAGCAAGCCCAGCCCAAAAAGAACAAAAAAACAAATCTAACAAAACAAACAGACATAAATCTAAAATATACAATATATCATCGGCACCACAAACCAACATTTTACTCTTAAACTATTTAGATTTTAACTTAAACCCAAAAAATAGTAACATCCACCTTCAAAATAATCAAATTTAATGGAAACCAATGCAAAAACAACAACAAGAACTCACGAACATAACCCAAAGAACAAGAATAAATCCCAGAGTAAATAGACCCATGCTGACTATAAGAATATAAATAAAGAGTATAAGCAGCGCTAAAAAAAGACAAAAAAACTAAAACAAATATAATACATCAAGATCAAGAAACCAAACTACTCAACAAACCAATCTCCCCCAAAAGATTCAAAGAGGGGGGAGCCGCCATATTACAAGATCTCAACAAAAACCATCACATAGCCATTCTAGGCATCAAGTTAATTAAACCCCTATTAATTAAAAGACTCCGTCTACTAAACCGCTCATAAGAAATATTAGAAAGACAAAAAAGACCAGAAGAACACAAACCATGAGCCACTATTAAAGCAAAGGATCTACAAACCCCCCAATAACTCAAAGTCATAATACCACCAATAACCATACTTATATGAGCCACAGAAGAGTAAGCAATTAACGACCTCAAATCAGTCTGTCGTATACAAAATAAACTAACAAAAAGACCCCCAATCAAACTTAAAGCAATCCAAACAACACCAAACTTAAATCCAAATTTAAATAATACAGGAAACACACGAAGAAGGCCATACCCGCCCAACTTCAACAAAACACCAGCCAAAATTATAGAGCCAGATACAGGAGCCTCAACATGGGCCCTAGGAAGTCATAAATGAACTATAAATATAGGTATCCTAACTAAGAAGGCAAAAACCATACAAACATAAAATAAATCACCAACCAAATAACCATTCCCACCTAATAAAAATAAACACAAAGAACCTAAAGAATTATAAATAAATAAAATACCAACCAACAACGGGAGAGAAGCCAATAATGTATAAAACAACAAATAGATCCCCGCCTGAACACGCTCAGGCTGATATCCCCAACCCAGAATTAAAAACAAAGTAGGAATTAGTCTTCTCTCAAAAAAAATATAAAATGAGAGAAGACTAATTCTTCCAAAAGTACAATACAACAAAATAGTAAGAATAATAACAACAAAAAGAAAGAACCCAGAAAAATATCTTAAACGAAAGACAGACTCTCTGGCCAAAACCATAAGAACACAAATCCATAAACTAAGAAGAATAAGACCATAAGAAATTAAATCACAACCAAAAATATAACCCAAACCACCTCAACAAAAAAAATAAGGAAAGAAAAACAAATAAATAAAAGAAATAAAAAACATTATAGAACACACTAATCATCAACCTCCAGAAAAAAGACACAAAGGGATTAAAAAAATCAAAAAACAAAGGAACTTTAACATTGAAGAACTCTATAAGATTGAAAATAATCATTACCATGACTACGAATTATAGAAACCAAGATAGATAAACCCAATGAACCCTCACAAACAGAAAAAACCAAAAAATAAACAACAAAAAATAAACTATAATTAAACCTACACAAATAAAAATAAATAGAAAAATAAAGAACTAACACAACAAACTCCAATCTTAATAAAGTAATCAACAAATGCCTCCGACTAGAGGAGAAAGCCCAAATACCACAAAAATAGGAAATAAAAAAATATAATCACATTGGCATTTAAATGTTTTAATAATTTAATAAAAATATTGGTCTTGTAAATCAAAAATAAGGAATAACCTTTTAAAGCTTCAGAGGAAAGGTATTCAGTACCATTTCATTAATCCCCAAAACTAATATTTTAAATAAAATACCCCCTGAAATAACAAAACTATTTATATCAATAAGAACAATAACAAGATTCATATTTACACAAATAAAACACCCTTTAGCTATAGGACTAATACTATTAATACAAACAACCTTAGTATGTTTAATCAGAGGAACAATATACAGAAGATTCTGATTCTCATACATTCTTTTTATAATTATAATTGGAGGGATGTTAGTACTATTTATATATATAACAAGACTGGCATCAAACGAAATATTCTCACCATCCAACAAAATATTAATATCCTCCTCAATCATTTTACCCCTTTTAATATATATAATACCAACAATAACAAACAACAAGGATATAAAACCATACAACATAATAATAGAAAATGAAATCACAATAACAACAACTGTTATATACAACCAAATAATAGGAACAATAACAACAATACTAGTAATTTATATACTACTAACGCTAATTGTAGTCGTAAACATCATTAATGTATCCAAAGGACCTTTACGACACACAAGATAATGAACAAACCCACACGAAACAAACACCCTTTATTCAAAATTGCAAATGACGCCCTAGTAGATTTACCAACACCATCAACAATCAGAGGATGATGAAACTTTGGATCACTATTAGGAATCTGCTTGGTAGCACAAATTGTGACCGGGTTGTTCCTAGCCATACATTATTGCCCAAACATTGATACCGCCTTTAGAAGAGTAAGACATATTTGCCGAGACGTAAATTATGGCTGACTCCTACGAACCCTACACGCAAATGGAGCATCTCTATTCTTCGTTTGCATTTATCTACATACAGGACGCAATATATACTATGGATCATACAACTTTACACACACATGATCTGTAGGTGTAGTAATTCTATTCTTAACCATAGCAACAGCATTTATAGGATATGTACTACCATGGGGACAAATATCATTTTGAGGTGCAACAGTGATTACAAACCTCCTATCAGCAATCCCTTATGTAGGAAAAGAAGTAGTCCAATGAGTGTGAGGAGGATTCGCGGTAGATAACGCCACACTTACACGATTCTTTGCACTACATTTCCTAATACCATTCGTGATTGCAGCAATGGTACTAATTCACCTACTATTCCTTCACCAAACAGGATCAAATAACCCTCTAGGATTAAACAAAAATACAGATAAAATTCCATTCCACCCATACTTTACAGTAAAGGACATTTTAGGGTTCGCATTAACTATTATATTACTAACCGCATTAACCCTAAAGGAACCATACATCCTAAGAGACCCAGACAACTTCACACCAGCGAACCCATTAGTAACACCCATTCATATCCAACCAGAATGATACTTCCTATTTGCATATGCAATTCTACGATCAATTCCCAATAAATTAGGAGGGGTAATTGCCCTAGCTATATCAATCGCAATTTTATTCATTATACCAACAAACAAATCTAAATTCCGTGGAACACAATTCTACCCAATCAATCAAATCCTATTCTGAACAATAACAAATACTGTAATTCTACTAACATGAATCGGAGCACGACCAGTAGAAGACCCTTATGTCCTAACAGGACAAATCTTAACAACAATCTACTTCATATACTACGTAGTAAGCCCTATAACAACAAAACTATGAGACAAGATAACAAATTAAAGTTAAAAAGCTACCAGAAGAAAGCCTAATGTCTTGAAAACATTAAGAAAGAAGTTCAAATCTTCTATTAACTTACCATACTTAAATTAATACACTATAATAAAGAAAAAACAAAACACCTAACACCAATAAAAAACAAAAGATAATTCAACGAAAGAGGCAAGAATCTCCTCCAAGCCAAATACATCAACCTATCATAACGAAACCGAGGAACAGTACCACGGACCCAAATAAATAAAAAAGAGATAAAAACAAGCCTAATATAAAAAAAGAAAGAATAAAGGTCTCTACCTAAAAAAATAATACAAAACAACAATCTCATAAAAAGAATACTCGCATATTCAGCCAAAAAAATCAAAGCAAATCCACCACTACCATACTCAACATTAAACCCTGAAACAAGTTCAGACTCACCCTCAGCAAAATCAAAAGGCGTACGATTAGTCTCAGCTAAACAAGAAATAAATCAAATAAAAGATAAAGGAAGAGAAAAAAAAATTAACCATAAATAAACTTGAAAAAAATAAAAATAAGCCAAATTATAACTACAAATCAAAACAACAAAAGAAAGTAAAATAAAAGCTAATCTTACTTCATAAGAAATAGTTTGAGCCAAAGCACGAAGACCTCCTAATAAAGAATAACTAGAATTAGAAGACCACCCAGCAATCATAACAGTATACACCCCCAATCTTGTACAGGCCAAAAAAAATAACAAACCTAACTCAAAAGAAATAAATCCACTTAAATAAGGAACCAACAACCAAACCAACAAGGAAAGGAAGAACCCAAAAATAGGAGAAAAATAATAAATTAAATAATTAGAAACAATAGGAAAATATTGCTCCCTAGAAAATAACTTAATAGCATCTCTAAAAGGCTGAAGAATACCAACAAACCCAACCTTATTGGGACCCTTACGAATATGAACATAACCTAAAACCTTACGCTCCAATAAAGTAAGAAAGGCTACACCAACCATAACAAAAATCATTAACAACAAAAAAACAATAACAAGAAAAAAAAGGTCAAACATATACTACTTGTAAAAAAAAAATTCACATTAATAGATTCTAAATCCAATGCACTTATCTGCCAAAATAGCACCACATTAACAAAAACCAATATAACAACTGAAATTATTTCAAATATCCGGTCCTCTCGTACTAAGATATAAAACAATTCTATAGATAGAAACCAACCTGGCTCACGCCGGTTTGAACTCAGATCATGTAAGATTTTAAAGGTCGAACAGACCTAATCACTTTCAGCTTCTACACCGAAAATTCACCTTAATCCAACATCGAGGTCGCAAACCCCCCCGCCAATAAGAACTCTCAAGGGGGATAACGCTGTTATCCCTAAGGTAATTTAATCTTATAATCAAAATAAATGGATCAAAAGAAATATAAATAAATATACAAAAATAAAGAGGAGTTAAATATATTTCCTCCCATCACCCCAACAAAACAATATCCCCTACTCAACAAAATAAACAAACAGTATACAGTAAAAGAAATGTTAAACTCTATAGGGTCTTCTCGTCCCATAAAAACATTTAAGAATTTTAACTCAAAAACCAAATTCAATTAATACAACACCCCTAAGACAGCTTATGTCTCGTCAAGCCATTCATACCAGATCACAATTAAAGAACTAATGATTATGCTACCTTTGCACGGTCAAAATACCGCGGCCCTTCAACAACAGTCAGTGGGCAGGCCATACTTCAAAAACTAACAAGAAAAGATGTTTTTGATAAACAGGCGGACACAAAAAATTTGCCTAATTCCTCAAAAGTAATTAACACCTATACTTTTATCAAACAAAACAATAATAAAATTTACTAATTACACAATAATTACTATACAAACCAAAAATAAAGAAAACATTTCAATAAATAACTTAAATAAACACCAAATAAAAAAAAGAACAAATAAAATTTTAACATAATCAAATAGAAAATCACTATAAAATCCACAAAACTAAATTAAATCAATACCAATTATAAAAATAAAATAAGGAGCTAATCCCCCTCAATCTTAATATCAAATAAAAATAAATAGAAACAACAACAGAAATTAAATAAGACATATGAATTAAATTCATTTCTTGAAAAACCAGAAACCACTAAAGACGAATAACATTTCACTACCAATACACCTATTATTAATACTAATGAAACAGTAACTAACATAAGCCATTAACTCCTTTAAAATCGGGAAACAAAAATAAATAATAAAATTCAATGAACCCTGATACACAAGGTACGACAAACAAAATCAACTTTCAAAAAAACATTTTAAACATCAACCCCTCACGGTACAAATAACCTATAGTAATAAAAATTAAATCTAAAGCAATACAACAACAAAGTAATATTTTAATTAAAAATAAACAACCACAAAATAAAAAACAAGACAATCAACAAAATCAGACCATGTCGAATCGCACGACATAATAATTCAGCGTAAATGAAAACTCAACTAACAGAAATGGTCTGATATCAATCCAGCCGCACCTTCCGGTACAACCACTTTGTTACGACTTATCTCATTATAATAAAAACGAGAGCGACGGGCGATGTGTACATATCTCAGAACCAATTATCACAATAACAATCTACAAATCATTACAACCAAATCCAATTTCAGGTCAATATTTAAATCAACAATCCACAAACAAATAATAATGTAATCCATCTATTCCACTTAAAAACAAGCTGCACCTTGACCTGAAATACATCAAAATAAAGAGACCAGAAAATTAACTAAACCCCTAAAAAGATAATCAATAAACGGCGGTATACAAACCAAAATCAAATAAGTAAGGTCCAACGCGGACTATCGATAACGGGACAGATTCCTCTGGACGGAATGAGATACCGCCAAATTCTTTAAGTTTCAAGAACATAACTAATACTACTCAGGTATAAAAACTTAACATTCTAAAATAATAGGGTATCTAATCCTAGTTTAAAAATAAAATTTCATAGCCTCCAAACATAAATTAAGAAAAACAAAAACAATAAAAATTTCACCTAATAAACTACCCAAACAAAATCAATCAAAATAAATAATATAACTACCTTTATATACCAAACCCGTTCAAACGCTTCCAAGGTATAACCGCGGTTGCTGGCACAAAATTTAACCGAAACTAAAATGCATTGCTAAATACAAGAATACTTGATCAACCAATAATAACTAATGAGAAATATTTAAACCAAACCTTTGACCCATTTAGAACCTTTAAAGAAACTCACGCACATACTTACATATAGAACAAACAAAAAATAAACGAATAAAGCAAGAATAAAACTCTCTCTGTCACAGAATATAAAGCAACATGGTACAAGTAAAATAAAAACTAATAAAATACCCACAAATAAAGAATACTAAGCAGCACCACTCAAACCGTTACCTCCCTACAACTTTTTATCCTCCTTTAAACTTCATCTACATTGTCCCTTTGCCCCCGAACAAGTAAACTACTTCATCTTATTATAATATACAACCTCTAACAACGGGACAAAACTTGAATAAACTAAAACAAAACAACATTAATACATGAACCTAAGTAACCATAATCCACCACTAGGTTCCTTTACAAACCCACTTATACACCAACCCATATAGTAAACCAAACAGTAACCGATAAACTCGCCCTGGTAACAATAAAATTTACATAATAATGTTTGGCAGGTTCCCCGTAGAATTAATATTTTACTGGAGCCTGTAGTTCTAACCTAAACTTATCTTTTTTTTATATATTAAGATAAGTTTAGGTTAGAACTACAGGCCTTATATACATAAACTATAACTAAATTTAAATTTTTACTCATATAAGATGAAAATATATCATTAAAATTATTTAGTGATAAGTTTTCATCTTACATATAATTTCATTTATTTTACACTAAAATAATAAAATTGCTTATATTGAATAGATTATACGCTATATGTTGGCGATTATATTAATATAAGTGTTGAATATTTAATACCTTTTAATTTTCTTATTAGGTAGCTATACCCGCTATACTGTTAATTGTACTTAAATAAGTCTTAATGTCTTATAAATATTCATGGATCAGCAATTAAAACTATTATAGAATGATGTATTAGTAATAGATTCTCATATTATATATATATCGCACGTAAATGAGATTCCTTTACAAACCCACTTATACACCAACCCATATAGTAAACCAAACAGTAACCGATAAACTCGCCCTGGTAACAATAAAATTTACATAANAATAT